CAAAGGTTTAGTCCTGACCTTATTATTAGCTGCCGCTCAACTTACACATGCAAGCATCAACGCCCCAGTGAGAACACCCCAAATAGCCCAACTAATGGGCATGGAGCCGGCATCAGGCACATTAATAGCTATAGCCCACGACGCCTAGCCTCTGGCCACACCCCCATGGGATACAGCAGTGATTAACATTAAACCATAAGCGAAAGCTTGATTTAGTTAGAGCATAAAGGGGCGGCCAATCTCCGTGCCAGCAGCCGCGGTTACACAGCTACAGCCCCAAGTTAATAAGCACGGCGTAAATTGTGGCTAAGACCCAATCTACCAAATTAAGGCGAAAAGGCCGTCAAGCCGTGAAAAGCTAAAAACTCGCCAAGAACACCAATATTAATACAGCCTTAATCAAAAAGACACACCCGAACCCACGAAAGCTGGGGCACAAACTAGGATTAGATACCCTACTATGCCCAGCCCTCAACAAAGGTGCACTAACTACACACTACACCCGCCAGAGAATTACGAGCAACTTGCTTAAAACTCAAAGGACTTGACGGTGTTTCGAACCCGCCTAGAGGAGCCTGTCCTATAATCGACAACACACGATCCACCCAACCATCTTTTGCCCTAAACAGCCTGTATACCGCCGTCGCAAGCTTAGCCCATGAGGGACAAGTACCTAGCACAATAACTCACTTCTGAGCTAGTACGTCAGGTCAAGGTGCAGCCAATAAGTTGGTAGAGATGGGCTACATTTTCTACACTATAGAAACCAGTCACGGAGAGGCCTGTGAAACCAGGACTGTCAAAGACGGATTTAGCAGTAAATCAGGAGAAGAGTGCCTAATTGAAGACGGCCCCGAAATATGTACACACCGCCCGTCACCCTCCTCGAATTTAACCCAATTTATGCTACATAACACACATAGCATTCAATGAGATGAGGAAAGTCGTAACAAGGTAAGCGTACCGGAAGGTGTGCTTGGAACATCAAAATGTAGCTTAAACCAAAGCATTCTGCTTACACCTGAAACATGTTTACTTAAATAAACCATTTTGATTAACCCGCTCTAGCCCTCAAAATTCTAACACGAATCAAATAAATCACACTAAACCAAAACATTTTTATGCCTAAGTATCGGTGAGAGAAAAGACAACAGGCGCGATAGAGACAGTACCGCAAGGGAAAGATGAAATAAAAATTTAACACAAAAGTATAACACAGCAAAGATTAACCCTTTTACCTTTTGCATTATGGTTTAGCCAAACACAATCGTGGCAAAGAGCACTAAAGTCACCTACACCCGAATCTGGGCGAGCTACTATGCAGCAGAAGTAACACAGCACTAACCCATCTCTGTAGCAAAAGAGCGGGAAGACTGCCTAGTAGAAGTGAAAAGCCTAACGAGCCCAGTGATAGCTGGTTGCTTGGGAACAGAATATAAGTTCTACTGAAAGCCTTCTGATTTACCACCAACAAAGGACAAAGAAAGCTTTCAAGCTATTTAATGGGGGTACAGCCCCATTAACACAGGACTCAACCTATACCTAAGGGTAAAACTAATTTGCACTTTAAATGTAGGCTTTAAAGCAGCCAACACAACGAAAGCGTCAAAGCTCGCTCCAAAAAAATACCTACAACAAAATTAAACCCTACAACATTACCAAGCCCTCCTAAAACATTAGAAGAGATTATGCTAAAATTAGTAATAAGAAACTTGATCTTCTCCTAAGCGCGAGCCTACACTACTCATGACATACTATTGGTAATTAACGCCCCGCCCAACTACCACAAACATAAGGGCCACACACTGTTAACCCAACACAGGAGCGCGACAGGAAAGGCTAAACCCTGCAAAAGGAACTCGGCAAACAAAGATTCCGACTGTTTACCAAAAACACAGCCCCCAGCCAACCAAGTATTGGGGGTGATGCCTGCCCAATGACTTTAAGTTAAATGGCCGCGGTATCTACAACCGTGCGAAGGTAGCGTAATCATTTGTTCTTTAAATAAGGACCAGTATGAAAGGCTAAACGAGAATCTATCTGTCTCTTGCAGAAGGCCAGTGAAATTGATCTCCCTGTGCAAAAGCAGGGATGACAACATTAGACGAGAAGACCCTGTGAAACTTTAAACTTCTAAATCACAACAAATTGTAAAATACCACCCCACACGGGCCAACTACAATTAACACATTGATTTAGCGTTTTCGGTTGGGGCGACCCCAAAATAAAAAAAACTTTCCAGGAAAACAGTAACACGACACTTACTGACCAAGACCCACACCACAAAGTGCTTAAATGCAATCAGATCCGGCACACGCCGATCCATGAACTAAGCTACTCCAGGGATAACAGCGCAATCCCCTTCAAGAGCCCGTATCGACAGGGGGGTTTACGACCTCGATGTTGGATCAGGACATCCTAATGGTGTAACCGCTATTAACGGTTCGTTTGTTCAACGATTAAAGTCCTACGTGATCTGAGTTCAGACCGGAGTAATCCAGGTCGGTTTCTATCTATGAGTGCGAACCTTTCTAGTACGAAAGGACCGAAAGAACAAGGCCCATGCCATTAAAGTAAGCCTTACCTAAAGCTTAATGAAGACAACTAAATTAACAACCAGGACAATCACACCCCGCCTCAATATAAGGGCAAGCTGGGTTGGCAGAGCCTGGCTTAATGCAAAAGACCTAAGCCCTTTTATCCAGAGATTCAAATTCTCTACCCAGCAATAAGCTTTTTAACAGCCACACCCATTCTTATCTATATCGTCTCAGTCCTAATCGCAGTCGCATTCCTGACAGGGCTAGAGCGAAAAATCATTGGCTACATGCAACTACGTAAAGGCCCCAATATTGTGGGCCCTTTCGGGCTGCTACAACCATTTGCTGATGGCCTCAAGCTTATTATTAAAGAACTAACATTGCCCCTACTCGCCACCCCTGCTTTATTTATTCTGTCCCCCACAGTCGCCATTATTTTATCCCTAATCATATGAGCCCCCCTACCCGTACCATTTTCTATCGCTAATCTAAACCTTGGCATATTATTTTTATTAGCCATATCCAGCTTAGCAGTTTACTCGCTACTATGGTCCGGGTGAGCATCAAACTCTAAATACGCCCTAATAGGCGCCCTACGAGCAGTAGCCCAAACCATTTCCTATGAAGTCACATTAGCCATCATTGTTTTATCTGTTGTCCTGCTTAGCGGCGGATTTTCACTTCATGCACTGGCTATTACCCAAGAACCCGCCTACCTGGCACTAACCACATGACCACTACTAATAATATGATACACCTCAACACTAGCAGAGACAAACCGCGCCCCGTTTGATCTTACAGAGGGTGAGTCAGAACTAGTATCTGGGTTCAACGTTGAATACAGCGCAGGGCTGTTCACACTATTCTTCCTGGCCGAGTACGCCAACATTCTACTAATAAATACTTTAACCACCATCCTATTCCTAAACACATCAACAAACTTGCCAACACAAACACTATTCACCACCACCCTAATAAGCAAATCAATTCTACTAACCATCGGATTCCTATGAATCCGAGCATCATACCCACGATTCCGGTATGATCAATTAATACACCTACTGTGAAAAAACTTCTTGCCAGCCACGCTGGCAATCTGCCTATGACACTCCTCGCTCCCGATGTCAACACTAGGCCTTCCAGTAGCAAGGATTCGTGCCTGAACGCCAAAGGGCTACTTTGATGAGGTAGAAAGTGGAGGTTTAAATCCTCCCGAATCCTAGAGGAGCAGGAATTGAACCTGCACAAAAGAATCCAAAATTCTCCCTACTTCCATTGTAGTATCCCCTAACAGAAGAGTAAGCTAACCAAAGCTATTGGGTCCATACCCCAACAATGAGGGGCAATCCTTCCTCTCCTAACTCATGCCCATCTTCCAGCCAATCATCTTAACCACACTAACCATTACAACACTCATTTTCTTATCATCCACACACCTAGTACTCATGTGAGTAGCACTAGAACTTAGCACACTAGTGGTCCTACCATTGATTGCCAACAAATCGCACCCACGATCCATCGAAGCCTCCACAAAGTACTTCCTCACACAAGCCGCTGCTTCTGCCTTAATCATCTTCTCATGGACCTTAAACTATATCACAACTGGGGGCGGCCAAATTACAGAAGTAACAAACCAAGCCCTCACAACTATTATAACCCTGGCCCTCTTTATCAAAATTGGATTGGTGCCATTCCACTTCTGAGTACCTGAGACCATTCAAGGAATAGCTCCAACCGCCTCCATCTTCCTACTTACCTGACAAAAACTAGGCCCACTAATCATACTATACCTAATAAGCCCACTAATTAATTTCGAGGTCCTCTCTGCAGTGTCTATCCTCTCCGCCACAGTCGCCGGCTGACTTGGACTTAACCAAACCCAAATCCGGAAACTAGTAGCATTCTCCTCAATTGCCCAAATATCCTGAACACTCGTGATTATTAAATACGCACCATCACTTACAATCTTAGCCTTCTACCTATATTCAATCACAATCTCCGCTACACTTCTCACGTTAGAAAAACTATCAACAACATCCATTAACAACCTCCTACTTTCATTCCAAAAAGCCCCAGTTACTTCCTTACTGCTAACAATCTCCCTATTATCATTATCAGGCCTGCCCCCACTGGCCGGCTTCCTTCCAAAATGATTAACAATTGACCAGCTAGTGGCAGAAGGAGCAATTTGAATCGCATTCACAATACTCATAGCCTCCCTTCTGAGCCTATTCTTTTACCTACGACTATGATACAACTCCGCATCCACCCTTCCTCCTAACACTATTAATACCCAACGCCTATGACGCAAACCGACTCAACAAACTAACCTCACAATCAACTCCCTGGCTATAGCCGCCCTCACCCTAATCCTAGCAGCCACCATAATAAAAGCCATTACAAAACAAGAGGCCTATTAAAAGAAATTAGGTTCAATCTTCAAGCCAAGGGCCTTCAAAGCCCTAGATAGGAGTTAGCAATCTCCTATTTCTTGAATAAGGTTTATAGGGTTTTATCCTACATCTTCTGAATGCAAATCATAAACTTTTATTAAGCTAAAACCTCACTAGGCAAATGGGCCTCGATCCCATAAATTATTAGTTAACAGCTAATTACTCTAACCTGCTAGTTTTTACCTAAATATTAAACCCAGGTACAATTTAAAGTACATCTACGAGTTTGCAGTTCGTCGTGAATTTCACTACAGGGCTTGGTAAAAAGAGGATTTGAACCTCCGTAAATGGGTTTACAGCCCACTGCCATCACACTCGGCCATTCTACCAGTGAACATTAATCGTTGACTATTTTCCACTAACCACAAAGATATCGGCACCTTATATTTTATTTTCGGCGCCTGAGCTGGAATAGTAGGCACAGCCATAAGCCTATTAATTCGGACAGAGCTCAGCCAGCCTGGTCCATTCATAGGGGATGACCAAATTTATAATGTCATTGTCACAGCACATGCCTTTATCATAATTTTCTTTATAGTTATACCGATCATGATCGGCGGATTTGGAAATTGGCTACTCCCACTAATAATCGGAGCACCCGACATAGCATTTCCACGCATAAACAACATAAGCTTCTGACTGCTACCCCCATCATTTACCCTACTTCTCTCCTCAGCCTTTATTGAAACTGGAGCTGGCACCGGATGAACAGTCTACCCGCCCCTAGCTGGAAACCTAGCCCACGCCGGACCATCAGTAGACTTGACCATCTTCTCCCTCCACCTTGCTGGAGTATCATCCATTCTTGGAGCAATTAACTTTATTACCACGGCCATTAATATGAAACCCCCAGCAATATCACAACAACAGACGCCTCTTTTCGTATGGTCTATTCTAGTTACAGCCGTTCTCCTACTGCTCTCACTACCAGTCCTAGCTGCAGGAATTACCATATTACTCACTGATCGAAACCTGAACACCACCTTCTTTGACCCCGCAGGAGGAGGAGACCCAATCCTATACCAACACCTTTTCTGATTCTTTGGCCACCCAGAAGTATACATCCTCATCCTACCAGGGTTTGGAATAATCTCCCATGTAATCACCTTCTACTCAAGTAAAAAAGAACCATTTGGCTACATAGGAATAGTCTGAGCCATGATATCAATCGGCTTTCTCGGATTCATCGTCTGAGCCCACCACATATTTACAGTAGGAATAGACGTTGACACCCGAGCATACTTCACATCCGCCACAATAATTATCGCCATCCCCACCGGCGTAAAAGTGTTCAGCTGATTAGCCACTATTTACGGAGGAGTAGTGAAATGACAAGCCCCCATGCTCTGAGCACTCGGCTTCATTTTCTTATTCACAGTCGGAGGACTAACAGGAATTGTACTAGCTAACTCATCACTAGACATTATTCTACACGATACCTACTACGTAGTAGCCCACTTCCACTATGTACTATCTATGGGGGCAGTATTCGCCATCATAAGCGGATTCACTCACTGGTTCCCACTATTTACAGGATTTACCCTCCACCACACATGAACAAAAATCCAATTCATAATCATATTCACGGGTGTAAACCTAACCTTCTTCCCACAACACTTCCTGGGCCTGTCAGGGATACCACGACGATATTCCGACTACCCAGATGCATATGCCTTCTGAAATATAATCTCCTCAATCGGATCGTTAGTTTCCATAGTATCAGTCGTCCTGCTCACATTTATTGTATGAGAGGCATTTTCATCAAAACGAAAAGTCCAAGTGCCTGAAATAGCAAGTACAAACGTAGAATGACTAAACAACTGCCCACCGTCATACCACACCTACGAAGAGCCAGTCTTTGTTCAAGTACGAAAAAAACTAACATAAGCAATGCCCCACCCTGATGCTAAGGACAGGGGGAGTTGAACCCCCACCACTTGGTTTCAAGCCAATCGCAATACGACATGCTCTGTCCTCCAAGAAGAGTTAGTATACACATATTACCCGCCCTTGTCAAGGGCGAAATATAGGACCAAATCCTTTACTCTTCTATGGCAAACCCAATACACCTAGGACTCCAAGATGCAATATCCCCGCTAATAGAAGAACTACTCTATTTTCATGACCACACACTAATAATTATTTTTTTAATCAGTATATTTGTACTATACACAATCTCAGTTTTATTACTAACAAGTCTATACCACACAAATGCAACAGATGTACAAGAAATAGAAATAATCTGAACCATTCTGCCAGCCCTAATCCTAATTACAATCGCCCTTCCATCCCTACGCACGCTATACCTTATAGACGAAACCACCAACCCCTGCCTAACCATTAAAGTTATCGGGCATCAATGGTATTGGACATATGAATATACAGACTTTTCCCAGCTGGAATTCGACTCTTACATGCTACCAACACAAGACCTGCCTCAAGGTCACTTCCGCCTTTTAGAAGTAGACCACCGCATGATTGTTCCAACAAGCTCAAGCACCCGAACATTAATCACAGCTGAAGACGTCCTACACTCATGAGCAGTACCATCCCTAGGGATCAAAATAGACGCAGTACCTGGACGACTAAACCAAACCTCACTAACATCCCCCAATCCTGGGGTATTCTATGGCCAATGTTCTGAAATCTGCGGAGCAAACCATAGTTTTATGCCTATTGTCGTAGAAGCTGTCCCTATACAGCACTTCCAAAACTGATTAAAAACAAACTCATAAGCACTAAGAAGCTAAACCGCCCAAAGCCCTAGCCTTTTAAGCTAGCATTGGGGACCACGCCAACCCCCTTAGTGGCATGCCACAATTAAACCCCGAACCTTGATTAATAATCTTATCCATTACATGGCTAGTACTCATTACTACTTTACAGCCAAAAATTGCCTCTCTAAAGTTCATAAATAGCCCAAGCAGCCCCGCCCAAAAAACCACTAAAACATGACCCTGACCACAAATCTAAATTTATTTGACCAATTCTTAGTCCCCAAACTACTTGGCATATCACTACTAATCCCAGCCATGTTATTAACAACAGTGCTAATCTATAACCCGCAAGATCGCTGACTATCAAACCCTTTAACAACCCTACAGTCCTGATTAATTGCAAAAGCCACTAAACAGATCATAACCCCAGTAAATAAGCCAGGACATAAGTGATCATTAATACTGATCTCACTACTAACAATGCTTATTCTCAACAACCTTTTAGGCCTTCTCCCATACACGTTTACACCAACAACTCAGCTGTCTATAAATATAGCCCTGGCCCTCCCACTGTGGCTAGCAACAGTACTAATTGGCCTACGAAACAACCCAACCTCTTCACTAGCCCACCTCCTACCAGAAGGGACCCCAACACCCCTAATCCCAATCCTAATCCTAATCGAAACAATTAGCCTACTCATCCGACCAATCGCACTTGCCGTACGACTCACAGCCAATCTCACCGCAGGACATCTTCTAATACACCTAATCTCCACTGCGGCACTTAGCCTAATGACAACTTCCACACTACTTGCCGGACTAACCCTGATCATTCTAACCCTATTAATGCTCCTAGAAATTGCAGTAGCAATAATTCAAGCGTACGTGTTTACCCTACTACTCTCACTATACCTGCAAGAAAACGTATAATGACCCACCAAACACACCTATTCCACATAGTCAACCCAAGCCCCTGGCCAATCATGGGGGCTATGGCTGCCATAATATTAACAGTCGGGCTGGTCCTATGATTCCACTGTAATTTAAACCTAATTTTATTTCTAGGACTAATCTCCACATTACTAATTATATTCCAGTGGTGACGAGATATTGTCCGAGAAAGCACCTATCTAGGCCACCATACCCCTCCAGTCCAAAAAGGACTACGATATGGCATAATCCTATTCATCACCTCAGAGGTCTTCTTTTTCCTTGGATTCTTCTGAGCGTTCTATCACTCAAGCTTAGCACCAACCCCAGAACTAGGAGGACAATGACCACCAACGGGAATTACCACACTAGACCCATTCGAAGTCCCACTTCTCAACACAGCAGTACTACTAGCCTCAGGGGTTACAGTAACATGAGCCCATCACAGCCTAATAGAAGCCAACCGAGCATCTGCCATCCACGCCTTAATTCTCACAATTATTCTAGGGCTATACTTCACTGCCCTTCAGGCAATAGAGTACTACGAAGCCCCATTCACCATCGCAGACAGCAGCTATGGGTCAACCTTCTTTGTTGCCACGGGCTTTCACGGCCTACACGTCATTATTGGATCAACATTCCTAATAACCTGCCTTTATCGACAAACCATACACCACTTCACCTCGAACCACCATTTCGGTTTCGAAGCTGCCGCTTGATACTGACATTTCGTAGACGTAGTCTGACTGTTCCTATACATCTCAATCTATTGATGAGGCTCCTGCTCTTCTAGTATTGACAATACAAATGACTTCCAATCATTAAACCCTGGTATTATCCTCAGGGAAGAGCAATAAACCTACTTACCACGCTCATATTAGCCACAGCTACTGCAGTAGCCGTAATTGCCCTAAATCTACTAATATCAGAGATAACCCCAGACCCAGAAAAGCTTTCACCATATGAATGCGGATTTGACCCGCTGGGATCCGCCCGCCTGCCACTATCTATCCGCTTTTTCATAATCGCTATTTTATTCTTACTGTTTGACCTAGAGATCGCCATCCTACTACCGCTAGCATGAGCCCTTCAACTCACAGGCCTAATAAAAAGTATCACATGGGCCATCATTGTCTTTATGCTTATATTTGCAGGCCTAACATACGAATGACTACAAGGCGGGCTAGAATGAGCAGAGTAATCTCTAACCAAAGGAGCTAGTCCAAGCTAAGACTTCTAGCTTCGGCCTAGAAAATCATGACCAACTTCATGGCTCCCTATTGACCTCGCCCACTAATCTGTTATTCACCTTCTCTTTCATTATCTTCACCATTGGGTTTACCTTCCGCCACACCCATCTCCTCTCAGCCCTATTATGCCTGGAAGGTATGATACTATCAGTATTTTTACTAATAGCAACATGGTCTCTAAGCTCAAACATCTCCTCTTTCATCCTTCCTTTAACAGTACTAACACTATCAGCCTGTGAAGCTGGCATCGGCCTCGCCCTACTGATCGCCTCAGCCCGAACACACAACACAGCCAACCTCAAAAACCTAAATCTGCTCCAATGTTAAAAATCATTGTACCCACAATAATACTAATTCCCTCAACCTGTCTGACAGCCACAAAAAACACCTGACTATCGCCAACAGCCTACTCAGCAGTTATTATTATCCTAGGCATACTTGTCTTAAACCCCGGAGACACCCTGATGAACACTACTGGTCTATTACTAGGAAGTGACCAAATCTCAACGCCCTTACTTATACTATCCTGCTGACTACTACCACTAATATTTATGGCTAGCCAAAGCTCCATGTCACACAACCCCGCCCAACAAAAACGACTGTTTATCACAGCCCTAGCCCTCCTACAATTAGCCCTAATATTAGTATTCATGGCCTTAGACCTAATATTATTCTACACCACCTTTGAAGCAACCCTTATTCCCACCCTAATAGTGATCGCCCGATGAGGCTCCCAAACAGAACGACTCGGAGCCGGACTATATTTCCTCCTATACACCATCACTAGCTCCATACCCCTTCTAATTGCACTTCTATGAGTGTATAACATAAAAGGAACTGCGTCTATTACACTCTTACAACTACTGCCCCCAATAGCCCTAACATTCTGAACAAACACGCTACTATGAACCTCACTCATATTGGCCTTCCTAGTAAAAATCCCAATTTACGGCCTCCACCTTTGGCTACCAAAAGCCCACGTAGAAGCCCCAATTGCCGGATCCATGGTCCTTGCAGCAATCTTATTAAAACTCGGGGGTTATGGCCTGCTACGAATTACAAACCTATTAACTGAACAAACTACATCCTCTTATATTCTCCCACTGGCAGTAGCACTATGGGGTGCACTCATAACCGGCATAGTCTGCCTACGACAAACAGATTTAAAATCCCTAATTGCCTACTCCTCAGTAAGCCACATAGGACTAATAACAAGCTCGATCCTCACTCACAATCAACTAGCCCCATCAGGATCAATAATTATAATAGTAGCCCACGGCCTTACATCTTCGATACTATTCTGCCTGGCAAATATTAACTACGAACGAACACACTCACGAACCCTATTACTTACACAAGGAGTACAACTAACTGCCCCAGCCATGACATCCTGATGACTCCTAGCCTGCTTAACAAACATAGCACTTCCCCCAACAATTAATTTCATTGGAGAGCTCACCCTTATAGTCTCACTATTTGACTGAGCAGACATTACTATCTTTCTAACAGGGCTAAGCGAATTCATCACCTCAATCTACACCCTACACATATTCTCCTCAACCCAACAGGGAACCCTTCCAACCCATATTATTACAATAAGTCCAACCCAAACTCGAGAACATCTACTAATAACACTGCACTCCGCACCATCAATCGCTTTAATCTTTATACCTCAACTAATATACTGCCAATAAGCCGTGACGGCTGACAAGAGCACACAGCCATGAGAGTACCCACAAGAACTGCTAATTCTGTCCCCCGGATTTAATTGCCCGGCTCTCATATTACGTAGTACTAGCCCGTAGATATAGTTTAAACAAAACGTTAGAATGTGGACCTAAAAACAGGAACTCACTTACTCCTTATCTACCAACGCACCCTACTACAAACACCATAAAGCTTTTAATGGATAACAGTATTCCATCGGCTTTAGGAGCCGAGCATCTTGGTGCAACTCCAAGTGAAAGCAACCATAACACAGCCATTAGCCTTAATTATTATACTGTTCCTGCTCCCCCTAGCAATCTTGACACTCCCAATACTAACACCAAGCTCAAAACTGGCCTCACCACTTAAAACCAAAGTATTGGCAGCTAAACTGGCCTTCCTTACCAGCCTAATCCCGCTGACCTACCTCATCCATAATGACTTAACCATCACTACATACGAAGCCCAATGATCAACAATTGGTACAACCACAATTCGCGTTAGCTTCACATTAGACATTTACTCCACCTTCTTCTTACCCATCCTACTTTTTGTCGTATGAGCTATCATAGAGTTTACCGTACAATACATAGAGTCAGACCTAAAAATTAACACTTTCTTTAACCAACTCACCACCTTCACCCTAGTAATAGTAATCCTTGTAACTGCTGAAAACCTATTCCAATTTTTCATCGGCTGAGAGGGGGTGGGTATCATATCCTTCATGTTAATTAACTGATGATCCTTCCGATCAAACTCGAACAAAGCTGCCATGCAAGCTGTAATCTACAACCGCCTAGCAGACATTGGCCTAGTTGTCGCCCTGGCATGAATAGTTATCAACGACCTGTCCCTAGACATTAAAAACACACAAGTCACGCCAGACATAGCCCTCATCCCTGCACTAGGGCTGCTTCTAGCAGCTGCTGGGAAATCCGCTCAGTTCGGATTCCACCCATGACTCCCCGCAGCGATAGAAGGCCCAACCCCTGTATCAGCCCTATTACACTCAAGCACCATGGTAGTAGCCGGAGTGTTCCTACTCATCCGGACCTCAAATATGCTATACAGCAACGAAACAGCAACTACAGCTTGCTTGCTACTAGGAGCCTTTACATCCATACTAGCTGCTTCATGCGCACTAACCCAAAATGACCTAAAAAAAATCATTGCCTACTCAACTACTAGTCAACTAGGCCTAATAATGACCTCCATCGGATTAAAACAACCTGAGCTCGCATTTATACACATCTCAACACACGCGTTCTTTAAAGCAATGCTCTTCCTCTGCGCAGGAACGATCATCCACAGCCTAGGCAATGAACAAGACATCCGAAAAATAGGAGGGCTTAAAAAGGCACTTCCCACCACCATCTCCTGCCTAATCATTGGCTCCCTCGCCCTATCAGGAATGCCATTCATAGCCGGCTTTTACTCAAAAGACGCCATCATTGAAGCCATCAACACCTCCCATGTAAACTCCCTATCACTGGCCATAACCCTTGTAGCAACCACCTTCACCACACTCTACAGCCTGCGCATGATTTACTATGTAACCCTAAACACCCCACGAATCCTATCACTATCAGCCGTCTCCGAGGCCCCTCAAACAACCAGCCCCATTCTACGACTAGCTATCGGAAGCATCGCAGCCGGACTCATAATTTCAGCCACTATTATACCACCCAACATCCCACAGCTAACCATGCCAACATCAGCCAAGCTAGCCGCACTAAACATCCTAATCCTGAGTCTACTAGTCGGCTCAATCCTAATTACAATAGCAAATCAGCTTCCCAACTCCATCAAGGGCACCCAAAACCCCCTTATCTCTAAAATCATCCACTCCTACTTCATTCTACATCATACCCTGCCATCTATAATCTTACAGATTAGCCAAAAACTGTCAACCCACCTGATAGACCAAACACACTATGAAGCCTTGGGCCCTAAAACAGTAACCCACCTACAAACACTAATAGCCAAACTGCTAACTAACTTCCATAAAGCTCAAATTAACCCGTACCTAAAAATTGCCATTCTATCCATCACACTAATCTCCTTACTCTACTTCACCTCAATGAACGCAGAGCCCCCCGATGCCGCCCACGAATTATAATTATAATAGTAAACAACACCACCAATAAAGCCCAACCACTTAAAACGAGAAGCCCCCAACCACTTAAATAAAATAGCCCAACCCCTAAAAACTCATTACTCACATCATCACCCCAAGCCTCAACACCATCAACAAAACACCCTAAAACCTCTGCTCATGCAGAGTCGTATACACAATATCCACCAATACCTAAACCGGCCCCACAAACATAAGCCAACACCTTAGATCCTCCCACCCCTCAAAACTCACAATATTTATCATCAGTAAATCCGACACAAAAAGCGAAAACTACCAATAAACCCCCCAAATAAATTAGCAATACCACAAGCGGTATAAAACTCCCACCTCCCGCCACCAACAGCCCACTACCAAATATTGCAGCAAAAAGCAAACTAACCACCCCATAATGGATCGTCACCCCCGACGCCACTAACACCACACTAACCATCATTAAAAAACAAAGAAGAAAAAATGTAATTCCCATTATTCTCACTTGGGCTCCAGACCAAGACCTGGGGCACGAAAAACCCCCGTTGTACTTTCAACTATAAAAATCAACATTTAAACCAAATGGCCCACCAACTACGAAAATCCCACCCACTCTTAAAACTAGTAAACCACTCTCTGATTGACTTGCCCACACCATCCAACATTTCCTACTGATGAAACTTTGGATCACTTCTCGGATTCACCCTATTAATCCAATTAGCATCGGGCGTTATACTAATAATGCACTTCCTAGCAGACGACTCTTTAGCTTTTATGTCCGTCGCCTACACTTCACGAGAAGTCTGATATGGTTGACTAATCCGAAGCCTCCATGCAAACGGAGCTTCCCTATTCTTCCTATGCACCTTCCTCCACATCGGACGTGGAGTATACTACGGGTCCTACCTAAATGAAAATACATGAAACATCGGAGTATTATTGTTACTACTACTGATAGCAACTGCCTTCATGGGCTACGTCCTACCATGGGGGCAGATGTCGTTCTGAGGGGCAACCGTGATCACCAACCTAATATCAGCCATCCCCTACGTAGGAGACTCAATTGTCACCTGAATTTGAGGGGGGCCGTCCGTCAATAGCGCAACCTTAACACGATTTACTACCCTGCACTTCCTGCTCCCATTTATCCTCATAGCCACCATCCTCACACACCTCATCTTCCTCCACGAACGCGGGTCATTCAACCCACTAGGATTAATCTCTAACGCCGACAAAATTCCATTCCACCCATACTTCTCAGCAAAAGACGCCATAGGCATGGCCCTGGCCACCGTCCTATTAATAACCCTTACATTCTACTTCCCAAACCTATTAGGAGACCCAGAAAACTTTACCCCTGCCAACCCCATAAAAACACCAGACCACATTAAACCAGAATGATATTTCCTATTCGCCTACACAATCTTACGATCTATTCCAAACAAACTCATAGGAGTCATTGCCATATTTGCATCCATCCTAGTATTACTACTCCTACCTGCACTACACACATCAAAACGACAATCAATAAGCCTACGTCCCTTATCCCAACTTTTATTCTGAGTCCTAATCGCAGACTTCTTTATCCTCACATGAATCGGGGGCCAGCCAGTACAAAACCCATACACCTTAATCGGACAAACAGCCTCCTTCATCTACTTCTTCACCATCCTTATCTTATTACCACTGACCGGAATAATTGAAAACTTAATAATCAAACCCCTTCGGTACCGGCCGTACGGACCATGAAAAATCCCTATTATACCAACATGAGGCAATAGAATAAACCCACACACTCCTGTAGCTCAACCCCAAAGCACTGGCCTTGTAAGACAGAGATGGAATACACACACCTTCCCAGGAGTACAGCCCAGCCCTCAAGAAGATAGACATGACTCTACTCTTCCGGCCCCCAAAGCCGACATTCTTATTAAACTACTTCTTGAATTAAATTAGTCATCGTAGCTTAACTCACAAAAGCATAACACTGAAAATGTTAACATGGACAAAAGTCCCGAATGACAATCAAGCTAACCAAAAACCACGAACACTATTACTTTTCGCTAAACAAAAGACAATTATGTACTATGTCCCAGCTATGTATTATAAGGCATTCATTTATCTGCCCCTAACACCCATCCATTAGTTCTTATTAATCAGCATCTCATGTGAAATCACCATCCATTGTATCCATATTAATTATTACTAGTCTCAAGCCCATACCTGGACACGGCTCACATTCATTGCTCTTCTTAGAGACCTCTGGTTATCACTCTCACGTACTCATCTTGCTATTGCCTGGACATTCTTTCCTCTTCTTAGAGGCCTCAACCCGCACCGTATGGTTTCACTCATTTACGTCCGTGATCGCGGCATTTCTATTTTTTGATTGCTATTGGTTCTTTATTTTTTTGGGGAGATCTCATCCCCTACCCGGGGGCTTATATCTAAAGTCATTAAACTAAGGTGGTGCATCTTCCTTGCAGAACGGACCAGTCCGACTTTCATGTACATAAATATTTAATGCTCGTTATACATATTACCCTTTAATTAGGCCCCCCCTCCCCCCAGTTTTGTTGGCCCCGGGGTCGGCTCTTCTGTAATTTTATTGATAAAAAAAAAAAAAAAAAAAAAAAAAAATTAAAAAATAAAATACAAAGAGGAAAACAAGAAAAAAATTTTAAAAAATTTAAAAAATTTTAAACAAATTACCAACCTAGGCCAAAATAGGAAGAAATTTTAAAAAATTTTTAAAAAATTTTAAACAAATTATCAACCTAGGCCAAAATAGGAAGAAATTTTAAAAAATTTTTAAAAAATTTTAAACAAATTATCAACCTAGGCCAAAATAGGAAGAAATTTTAAAAAATTTTTAAAAAATTTTAAACAAATTATCAACCTAGGCCAAAATAGGAAGAAATTTTAAAAAATTTTAAAAAAAAATTAAAAAATTATTAACCTAGGCCAAAATAGGAAAAATTTTAAAAATTTTTTTAAAAAAAAATTAAAAAATTATTAACCTAGGCCAAAATAGGAAAAATTGCACGTCAACCAGCCTAAGACTACCTTGTTAATCAGACACACAGTTATTATACACAACAGAACGTGGATGTTAAGTCACCCAAATAACAA